TTTTTTTCTTATTTTTTTTTTTTACTTTCTCATATCCTATAAAATAATATCGAACTATATGTAATTATTTATTACAAATTATTCTATTTCTATATTCTATAGAATAAAAATATTTAAATAAATTAAAGCGAATATATAGATATAGAGTATAATAATAACTTAATAACTAAAGAATCTAAAATAAAGAATATATATAAAGAATTTAAATATCAAAAATTTTTTTCAATATGAAAAATAGAATAATAAACAATATTATTATTAATTCGATATTATAATAATAAAATTCATAATTTCAGAAAATTCATTATAGAATAATATAGTTAAAATAATATTATTAATTATTAATAATATATAGAATGAAATAAAAAAAATATCTCATGAATCATTATCATTATACAATTCAAATTGAATTCGGACTTCCCCCGACAAATGCAAGTGATTATTAATAAAATAACTATTTGATCATATTCCTATATGTAATTATGTATTACAAATTACAAGAAAAAAAACGAAGGAGGATTTGAAATGCGAGATCTAAAAACATATCTCTCTGTGGCACCAGTGGCAAGTACTCTATGGTTCGCGGTTTTAGCGGGTCTCTTGATAGAAATCAATCGTTTATTCCCGGATGCATTGATATTCCCCTTTTTTTCGTTCTAGTTATTGTAATTGGGACAGGAAGGTGTGACGAAGATTAGAGATCAAATATCTGTGATTAATTCCTTCTTTTTTCGAATTAGAAGGGGTTGGAAAGAAAGGGAAAGGTGGATTTGGCCTCAGTGAAACTCGGAATTTTTGCCAGGTTTTAATGGAATTGAATATTTTATTCAATTCCATTGCTATTTATAATAGAGTGAAACCACAAATGGAATTGGAATACTTGGGTATGGGCAATAATATCATAGAAGATACTTAACTGAAATGAAAAATGAAATACTTTACTGCGATTCGAAATATAGTTCGAAATCATTTTATTACTGAATTTTTACTGTACTATAAAAAATTAATTGGAACAAAATATTTGATAATTTTATTTTGAATTATCAACTTATACTTTTTTTCGTTCCTTTTTTATTCTTCGCTTCAAATCTGAAAATGGAAGAGTTAATTGAATCAAAAAAAACCAAAGGAGGTTCATGGCCAAGGGTAAAGATATCCGAATTACTGTTATTTTGGAATGTACTAATTGTGATAAAAAGAGTGTTAATAAGGAATCAAGGGGGGTTTCTAGATATATTACTCAAAAGAATCGACACAATACGCCAAATCGATTGGAATTGAGAAAATTCTGTCCCTTTTGTTGCAAACATACGATTCACGCAGAGATAAAGAAATAGAGAAATTGGATCGCTTGTGTGTTACCCTTACAGATTAAAAAAAATCTTTCAGATAGAAGATATTTTTTGAAAATTATATTTGAAATTTTAATTCAATTATATATAAATTAATATTATTTTATTATAGAACATTATATATATATTATATATAATGAATAATGAAATTATTTTATATAGCATATATATAACAAACATTAAAAAACAAAAATATAGAAAAAAATAAGAATATAAATAAATTTTTATAAGAAATAAATAGGATTTTCGGTATAGGAATAAACAAACCATGGATAAATCTAAGCGACTCTTTCTTAAATCTAAGCAATCTTTTCGTAGGAGTTTGTCCCCGATCCGACCGGGGGATCGAATTGATTATAAAAACATGGGTTTACTTTATCAATTTATTAGTCAACAAGGAAAAATATTATCTAGACGCGTGAATAGATTGACCTTAAAACAACAACGATTAATTACGATTGCTATAAAACAAGCTCGTATTTTATCTTTGTTACCTTTTGTAAAATCATTACCTTTTGTAAAATCATTACCTTTTGTTAATAATGAAAAAAAAAAATTTGAAAAAAGCAAGTCGACCACTAGAACTACTACGACTGTTATTAAAAAAAAAAAAAAATAGAGTTACTCTTCAATTTAATTCAATTTTGAATCTAAACTCAATGAAAATTTGGATTAATATTTTGTTCGAAAACTACGACAATCCAATTGGGGTTCTTGCGTTGTAAGAAAAAAGAGAATAGGTAAAGAAGAATAAATCTTTTTTTTTTTTGAGCGCGGTTTTTTATTTATTTTGATGACTTTGTCATATGAATTCTAATTCTATTTTATCATACAAATCGCTTCTATTTAACCACCTTCCCGGAGTTGAGTCTCCGGGGAATTTTTATTTTTTTATGAGATCGTTGGCAATCATAAAAATACAATTCCCCTTTAATATAGCTATTTGTGCAACTATTTTACGATTTAGAAGTAATTGCCTCTTGTACATATTAGACATAAATTGATTATAAATATAGTATATTTTTTTATTCTGGCCAATTATTGCGTTTATTCGACTGATCCACAAACTGCGAAAATCCCTTTTTTTCCTATCTCTATCCCGATTAGCGGAAACCAAAGCTTTTCTTTTCTGTTGTGAAATAGTTCGAGTAAGTTTTGAAAGAGCTCCGCGAAAGCTTGATGTAAAAAAACGCATTTTTGTCCTTCGTTTTCGGGCGATATATCCTCGTTTAACTCTGGTCATTGAATGAATGAGACTTTGATGAATAACTATTTGATTTTTTCTTTCAATTATTCTTTTATCCTTCCCAGTCTATTAATAACAAAAAGGGACTCTTCCAATGTATAAAAGAATAATTCCAATGGCTTTTGCTACTATAACCTTCCCAACCACGATTTTTTTCTTTTTTCTAAACATTGTGAATTAAATAGAAATGGAGAAAGAAAGAAATGGTGGGTTCCATCGTTTCTATGATTACGTTTTAAACGGTGAGGTCCTCTCTATACACCGGAGCCCCTTCCTTCATTGAATCTTCATTTAATCAATGTTATTGTTAACTTGTACAGTTCACACTCATGGGCTCTACCCATGAAATATATAGTAATAGGTCTTTCACAAAGAAATCTAGCTATACAGTAACGGTATTTAAGTATGAAGATTAACTGGGTAGTTGACCCTCTTAGTCCGTTCTTGCAAAATTTAGGGCATAATTTTTCTTTATTTGAAATAGGATTTTTCCCGCTTAATGGATAACCATTTGTTACCAATGGGAAAGTCTTTTTCATCTTAAATTGCAAATTAAAGTGATTCGGTTTGCACCAATCGAAACCATAAATTTTATACACAATTCTTATTATATTAATAGAATAGATTTTTTTTTAGTCTATTATCTAAAAAAACGAGTCGCACATACACCCTAGTACATGTTCCTCGGCGCTGAGGGCATCCCCGAAGAGCGGGAGATTTTGTGACATTTCGGATAGGCTTTCTTGTGTTTCTAATAAGTTAGTTCTTTTATCGGCATGATGAGTTATATATAAAGATGGGTTTAGATCAATCCTAACCCGGGGTATGATATGAATTTTTTAGATTTTGGTTCAGATCAATCCTAACCCGCTATGATATGAATTTTTTAGATTCTAGAAAATATCTTTGGTATACATGGGTATACATATAATTTAGATTCTTACGTAGGTATACGTAGGTAAGAATTTTCAAAAGATAAAATGAGATCGTGTATTTCTGAGGAATCCTTTAGCCTCATTTTTTATTCAAAAAACAGATTCCGCTACCATATCAACAAGTCCGTAGGCTTGGGCTTCTTCTGCTGTCATAAAAGAATCCCTTTTCATGTCTTTGCATATCTGCCATGCGGGTTTGCCTGTTCTTTGTGCATAAGCCGCTACAATATGATCGCTCATTTTCTGTATTTCTAATATTTCCGATATACATTCTATTGATTGTCCGTCCAGATAAGAACTAGCAGGTTGATGGATCATTATCCTGAGAATGTAGAATATAACATGATAACATGATAAGGGTTTCTACTAATCTTGTATTGGATCATAGGGTAAGGGATGGGGGATGGGATGTCAATAAGAAAAAACTAATGAAGATAAAATGTAAAGCCGTACAGGCAGGCATCTTGTTTCTTTTTTATATAGCATACGGCTCTACTAGGAAGAATTTAATTTTGATCTTCCCTCGAAGAAGTTGAAAATATACCAGGTCTATCATACCCAGATCAGTAAATAATTCAATAACCACCTTTCTTTTTTGTTTTAGAATATTTTTTATAGACTATGATGATTCCGTTGCTCTCTTATTTCGTCTAGTCTGTTATTCAGCAATCCCAAAGTTTCTTTTTTGTTTTGAAATAGTTAATAAAAAATAAATATTGTTTGTTCAAAGTTTTATGGTGTGAAAACAAAATGTGAAACTAAAAAAGGCTCAGATCAGACAAAATGCTAAAGACCCCTTTTTCATACTACTCTTTCGATATATAATCTAATGGTTTTGAAAAATAAAAAAATTATTTTTGCATATCGAACTCGAAGTGCCATGCTTTTTTTACTTAATATTGGTGCAGGCATAGTCTTCTTTTTTTCTAGAAATAAGAATATAAGAATCATTGGCGCCAAGAGTGAGGAAATGCTAGACGTTGGGTAATTACTCCTCCTGCCAAAATAAGAGCTGCCATTGAAGCGGCTACTCCTACGCCTACTGTCTGTACGTCTGCGTCTACAAAATGCATACCATCATATATACTCATTCCAGATATTATCCCTCCGCCCGGAGAATTTATAAACAGATATATATCTCTGGTTTTGTCCGCTATACTGAGATATACCATGAGACCTACAATTTGATTGGCTATTTCACTGTTTATCTCTTGACCTAAAAAAAGTAGTCTTTCTTCATAAACGCGATTATATAAGTCAAACCAAGATGCATCCTCATCATCATCCTCATCATCATCCTTATCATCATCATCATGATCATCATCATCATCCCTAGGAATGAGAAAAGGTACCTTTGGAATACCAACAGGCATAAAATGGAAAAGGATGCAGTTCTCTATCGTACTTTGCTTTGATGTGAGAGTGTGAAACAGAATGAATTGATTTTATTTGCTAAAAATCATTAGTAGCGGCATTTATAAGAGCCGAAATAGGGGTAGGCCCTTCCATAGCATCTGGTAACCAGACATGAAGAGGAAATTGGAAAGTAAAGTTTTGACGAATAGGTCGTTCTTGAATATGTCTGCATTCACTGATATAAACACCCATATAGAATAGAAACACTCATATAAAATAAAGTCACCCCCCACCACCATTGCGTATTGTTACTTATCGGGTATAGAATAGATCTGCTTCTTTTTGTTCCTACGAATGAATATAATTGTTCCATGTTCTATTATTACTAAAAAACTAGAACAAATATGAATTCTTTATGCGAGATTATGCAAGATAATTTACTGAAAAGGGAGGGTCCGTAGTATAGTTTTTTACAGTGCAATAAAGTTACATAGTGTCTATTTTTTGTTGATAGAAGAGGTATTTTCATGGGTTTGCCTTGGTATCGTGTTCATACCGTTGTATTAAATGATCCCGGCCGTTTACTTTCTGTCCATATAATGCATACAGCTCTAGTTGCAGGTTGGGCCGGTTCGATGGCTCTATATGAATTAGCAGTTTTTGATCCCTCTGACCCTGTTCTTGACCCAATGTGGAGACAGGGTATGTTCGTTATACCCTTCATGACTCGTTTAGGAATAACCAATTCCTGGGGTGGTTGGAATATCACAGGAGGGACTATAACGAATCCGGGTATTTGGAGTTACGAAGGTGTGGCCGCGGCACATATTGTGTTTTCGGGCTTGTGCTTTTTGGCGGCTATCTGGCATTGGGTCTATTGGGATCTAGAAATCTTTTGTGATGAACGTACTGGAAAACCTTCGTTGGATTTGCCAAAAATCTTTGGAATTCATTTATTTCTTGCAGGGGTGGCTTGTTTTGGTTTTGGCGCATTTCATGTAACAGGATTGTTTGGTCCCGGAATATGGGTGTCCGATCCTTATGGACTAACAGGAAGGGTACAATCCGTCAATCCCGCATGGGGTGTGGAAGGTTTTGATCCTTTTGTTCCGGGGGGAATAGCCTCTCATCATATTGCAGCAGGTACATTAGGCATATTAGCGGGTCTTTTCCATCTTAGTGTGCGTCCACCTCAACGTCTATACAAAGGATTGCGTATGGGAAATATTGAAACCGTCCTTTCCAGTAGTATCGCTGCTGTCTTTTTTGCAGCTTTTGTTGTTGCTGGAACTATGTGGTATGGTTCAGCAACTACCCCGATTGAATTATTTGGTCCCACTCGTTATCAATGGGATCAGGGATACTTCCAGCAAGAAATATATCGAAGAGTTGGTGCTGGGCTAGCCGAAAATCAAAGTTTATCAGAAGCTTGGTCTAAAATTCCTGAAAAATTAGCTTTTTATGATTACATCGGCAATAATCCGGCAAAAGGGGGGTTGTTTAGAGCAGGCTCAATGGACAATGGCGATGGAATAGCCGTCGGTTGGTTAGGACATCCTATCTTTAGAGACAAAGAGGGGCGTGAACTTTTTGTACGTCGTATGCCTACTTTTTTTGAAACATTTCCGGTTGTTTTGGTAGATGGAGACGGAATTGTTAGAGCTGATGTTCCTTTTCGAAGGGCAGAATCGAAGTATAGTGTCGAACAAGTAGGTGTAACTGTTGAATTCTCTGGTGGCGAACTCAATGGAATCAGTTATAGTGATCCTGCTACTGTGAAAAAATATGCTAGACGTGCTCAATTGGGTGAAATTTTTGAATTAGATCGTGCTACTTTAAAATCAGATGGTGTTTTTCGTAGCAGTCCAAGGGGTTGGTTTACTTTTGGACATGCTTCGTTTGCTCTGCTCTTCTTTTTCGGGCACATTTGGCATGGTGCTAGAACCTTGTTCAGAGATGTTTTTGCTGGTATCGATCCAGATTTGGATGCTCAAGTAGAATTTGGAGCATTCCAAAAACTTGGAGATCCAAGCACAAAAAGACCGGCAGTCTGATAGAAATTCGTTTGTTCCTTCCTTTTCGATTCGACTTTTTTTGTTATGATATTTATATAGGGAAACTGAATAAATCTTTATTTGAATAATTGCAGTTTGTTTTACTCTTGTTCTTTTTCTTTATCCAGGAGATAATCCTCCCAAAACAGGTATGAAAGCTATAATTGTAAACCACGATCAAATCTATGGAAGCATTGGTTTATACATTCCTCTTAGTCTCGACTTTAGGAATCATTTTTTTCGCTATCTTTTTTCGAGAACCCCCTATAGTTCCAACTAAAAAGGTGAAATGATTTTTCATTATATTATATCAATGGACAATTGAAGCAATATCAATTGAAGCTATGAGCCTCCCGTAATATTGGGGGCTCATTACTTCAACTAGTCCCCATGTTCTTCGAATGGATCTCGTAGTTGTTGAGAGGGTTGCCCAAAAGCAGTATATAAGGCATACCCAGTAAAACTTACAATTAAACCAGATATAGAGATGGCAATTAGGGTTGCTGTTTCCATTATTATATAATATCAAGACCAAAATGGATCTAGATCTATAGGGTAAGATCCTTTATTTACAACGGAATGGTATACAAAGTCAACAGATCTCAATGAATAAAAAGTAGGATTTATGGCTACACAAACCGTTGAGGGTAGTTCTAGATCTGGTCCAAGACGAACTGTTGTAGGGGATTTATTGAAACCATTGAATTCAGAATATGGTAAAGTCGCTCCTGGATGGGGAACTACTCCTTTTATGGGTGTTGCAATGGCTCTATTTGCGGTATTTCTCTCTATTATTTTAGAGATTTATAATTCGTCCATTTTACTGGACCAAATTGCTAAGAATTAGATTCACAAGAACAAACTAATTAGTTTTTTTTTGAAGAGAAGGTAAAGTTTTGCATTTAAGTCTTTGATTTTTAGCCCATTCTATTTTGATTTGGTAGTTCGACCGTGAAACTTCTTTGTTTCTGTATTTCCGGAATATGAGTGTGTGACTTGTTATAATGGATCCTATTGATAATACAGAACATAAAAAAGATCCGTCATCTTGATAGAGATGGCTTTACCCCGTCAGATATTTCTTCTAGTATCTGGAACACGGAATATAAAAAATAGATTCTGAAGTATTAGAACTATGATTCATACTTAATATTTCTATTTAAACCTCGCAACCGGACTAAAAAAAATTTAAAGAGTTAGAAGAATAAAATGAACGATTTTTATTCTTTTAAACAGCCCCCGCTTATATTTATTTGGATCAAAGGGCAAAAGTTTCTTTGAATTTTTTTCATAATATCTATTCACTGTCATTGAATAAGTGATGATCCAGCAGTTCTTACTCAGGGAATTTTTGGACTTCGATTAAAGGTTTTTTTGAAAATCATCGTGGTTCTGGTATGAATCTGAGGTTTTTGAATTGATTCATAGGGTCTTAACAAGAAAATTCCTATCAATAATAATAAAAAAACAACAGTAAAATAAAAATCGCATTACATACACAAAAAAAAAATAAAAAAAAAAAATGAAGTAAATGATAGAATATTCAAGAGGCCTAGAAGAATCAAGAGAAAAGACGAGTGAGCCAACTTGAGATTTTGGCATTATAACTAAAAAGAATAGCTTTCGGATTTCTATTTTTTTCTTATCTTCCTTCAAAGAAGATTGGAATATTAGGATTAAGAAGTTTAAAACTTACACATATCCGTTTTACAAATAACCAGTATTTTAGTATTTTTGTTTGAGCCGTACGAGATGAAATTCTCATATACGGTTCTCAGGGGGGTCCCTTGGTTTACCTATCTCAATAAAGTCTATGATTGGTTCGAAGAACGTCTTGAGATTCAGGCGATTGCCGATGATATAACTAGTAAATATGTTCCTCCTCATGTCAATATATTTTATTGTTTAGGAGGAATTACACTTACTTGTTTTTTAGTCCAAGTAGCGACGGGGTTTGCTATGACTTTTTATTATCGTCCGACCGTTACAGAGGCTTTTGCCTCTGTTCAATATATAATGACTGAGGCTAACTTTGGTTGGTTAATCCGATCAGTTCATCGATGGTCGGCAAGTATGATGGTCTTAATGATGATCTTGCACGTATTTCGCGTGTATCTCACTGGTGGTTTTAAAAAACCTCGCGAATTAACTTGGGTTACGGGTGTAGTTTTGGGTGTATTGACTGCATCCTTTGGTGTAACTGGTTATTCCTTACCGTGGGACCAAATAGGTTATTGGGCAGTAAAAATTGTAACAGGTGTACCCGACGCTATTCCTGTAATAGGATCGTCGGTGGTAGAGTTATTGCGCGGAAGCGCTAGTGTGGGACAATCTACCTTGACTCGTTTTTATAGTTTACATACTTTTGTATTACCTCTTCTGACTGCCGTATTCATGTTAATGCACTTTCCAATGATACGTAAGCAAGGCATTTCAGGTCCTTTATAGACAATATGGATCATAGATATTTGTAATCAATCATGTATCATTTTGGGGAGGAGCTATAGTATTTCATTGCTAAAAATATGGATTATTTTGTTTTTTAAATAAGACATGTATTTGGATATTTCCCTTCAACTTAACAAAAGAAATTCGATTATTTATTTGACATATATGAATAATTGAAGGGAACTCTCCGAAAAAAGAATGGATTATGGGAGTGTGTGACTTGAACTATTGATTGGGCCGTGCAGATATATGACTTTATCTTATCTGCCACATTTGCATTCAAAATTAAATGTGTCTTTGTTCGAACCACCGCGCAAGCCCCCTACGGAGGATAGGTCGGTTCGCTTGAAGAGAATCTTTTCTATGATCAGACTCGATCACATCCTGCATGAACAGGCTCCGTAATATCCAGTAAAATAAGTAATGTGAGATAATCCAGATTATTTCTTATCTATTTCACTCTAACTTAATAGTATGGAAATGCATTCATTTCCTATGCATTGACTCAATTTACGATACTATCGGAGTGAAACAAGTAGATCTAAAGAAGAACAAAGGTTGTATTCTATTAGTAACAAGGAAATCTTTTGTATGTAAAAAATCCCGAAA